TATCTGAACAATTCTTCCCGTTGCTTTTACAGAACTTCCCTCTTGTATCATCAAACCGTCACCCATTAATACAACGCCAACATTGTTGGATTCCAAATTCAGAGCAATGCCTACCGTACCCTCTTCAAATTCTACTAATTCCCCTGCCATTACTTCATCAAGACCATGAATACGAGCAATGCCATCGCCTACTTGAAGTACGATGCCAGTATTCACAATCGTGACTTCTCTATTATATTGTTCAATACGTTCGCGGATAATATTACTAATTTCGTCGGCTCGAAGGGTTCCCATTAGCGTCTCTTACTCCTTTTTCGGAAACAAAAAAAAAAAAAATAATACCTACACCTACGATAGTAGAAGTAGAAGGGCTAATCAGTTATTTCTTTCATCGCCCCGCCGAGCATGTCAATATTAGCACTGATGATGCGTAAATGTAACTCGCTGTTCAAACAACTATTCAGAGTTTCTAGAGCTCCGTGTAAGGCTTTTTGGAAAACTCGTTGTCGGACCTGATTAACTGCTCTTTGTTGTTCAAAATGAATGGTTTCATTTTTGTAATTTTCTAATTGTTCCAAACTCGCAGATGTAGCATTAATCAAATTCATTTTTTTTCGTTCTATCTCAGAGTATCCATTCACTCGATACTCATCGGCTTCCATTTCCGCTTCCCGTAAGCGAGCCCGGGCTTTTTCGAGCTGCTCAATAGCTCCTCCGCGTAGTTCTTCTGAATTTCGAATAGTACTCAAGATCCTCTGTTTTCGATTATCTAATAAATCAGTTAATGAAAGTAGATTAACTTACCCTTTTATTTCAAAACTTGACTTCCATGATCTCTTCCCGAACCAAACATGAATCTTTCGATTCATTTGGCTCTCACGCTCAGTTACTTCTGTTATGGGGCATTCCCGTATTTTTTAATGGAATGAGCCTACCCTCTCTTTTCTGTTCGTATTGCAAGATATCGAAACCGATACAAGACCAGAATATTCAGAGGACTCTTCCGACCAGACAAAAATCTGTCATTGTCAGCAAAGTTGTTTCTTTATTTTTTTTTTTTCAAATCCAAAAAATTATTCTTAATTATACATAGGTCGTCGATTCAGTATTGAATCGGAAAAGGGTGAGACACCTTTCTTTTCCATTTTCCAGTAAAAGGTTCAAATCATTTTATCGATATGAGCGTTCTATATCGGATAAATTGCCAACAATTTCTTTTGAAACCATCCATTTACTAACGTGTGGTAGAAAGAGTACCATCTTGCGCCTGGACTTCAGGCGGTTTAGCTTTGACCATGTTAAGGGTCCCATATTATTGGTTGATAGAGAATCAAAGTCGATTTACCGATGAATTACGAAATGCTATGGTTCTTACATATGATTTTTAAATTTATTCAGAAGTAATTCGTCGAGATCGTGCACTTTTCTTTCCTATTTTTTTTTTTTTTTCTGATATTTTTTATTTATCTCAATATATTGCTAATTCAATATATTGCTAATTTAAAGATAAATAATATATATATAGTACAAATAGAGTACAAATAGAAAACAACAAAATAAAGAAAACAAAGTGCAGCCGGTTGGATCCGGCCTATTCTTGAAATACACAACTCGCACACACTCCCTTTCCAAAAAAGATCAATACACCAACTACTACACTTAGATTTATTAGATTTGTTGCTAAAATATCGGTATTCAACCCGAAACTCCCGGCGGATGGCCAGTAACCCAAGGAAACGAAAGAATCGGTTACATTTTTCATATGTTCTCCTCTTATAGATAGGACTAACAAAATCGAACAGAGTTTTTTTGTATCACCTCGTCCCCTTCCCTTGTTTTTAACTTATTTTTTTTTTTTTATTTTTTAAATAAATTAAACAAAAGGATTCGCAAATAAAAGCGCTAATGCCACGACCAGTCCGTAAATTGTTAAAGCTTCCATAAAAGCCAGGCTAAGCAATAAAGTACCTCGTATTTTACCCTCTGCTTCCGGTTGTCTCGCGATACCTTCTACTGCTTGGCCCGCGGCAGTACCTTGACCAATTCCAGGTCCAATAGAAGCAAGCCCTACGGCCAATCCAGCAGCAATAACGGAAGCGGCAGAAATCAGGGGATTCATGGTAAGTTCCTCGCACCAAAATAAAGAAATGAAATGGTTAATGATACAATCAACCGATGAATTATTAGTTAATAATTCCATTACTAAGATCCATATGGTAAAAGTAACTAAGAACTCCGAATTGAAGTACTAATATTCTGAATCATTAGAACTACTTCGATATCTCGTTTTTAGTTCCTATCCGTGGAATTTTTGGAAACCTATATGGTTCTAATTCTTCCGTTTCCTTGTTCCGAACCTTTCTTTCAAATGTTCGCTATTTATCTTCCATATGCTTGACTTCATCTGTTTCTTCATTCAATCCACAGTCACAGATGAAACGGAAGGACTTAGATGGAAATCCATCGAAATTAAATGGGATGTAATATATGGATAGTCCACGTATATCGAACTAGTGAATTTCTAACGAATATCTAATATTAGATATACAGACATTTTGTCCATAACGTAAACTGTCCGATCTTATATTGAATCCGCTCGAAAATGATTATTCGAAACATACACAGGGTTAGCTTATAGCCATTACATATATCTCTCCTTAACCGACCTTTTGATGAATCTTATTTGTTTGTAAACTCTTCTCTTTATCATTATCCGCATGGATAGGATAGAAACAGGCGGATTCATCAGCCCCATAATCAGTACGTATCAACATCAAGATTGGATTGATCCAATTGAATGACAATTGGATCAATTGTTGAATTGAATGAAATCAAATGAAATGGAAACTATCAGTTTTTCTTTTTTTGTTTGTTTAGTCGTACGTCGTAAACAGATAAACATAAGAATTCTTTTCTAATTCCAATTAATAATCGTCATTGACTGAAGAAATAGAAATAGAATATTGATTGGAGAGATGTAAATAAATGGACCAAGCAGGAATCTTAGGAAAAAATCTTTTAGATTAGACCTAACCTAGACCTCTTTCCTTCCCCCCTTTTACATTTTTTATATTCCCTTTTTTATATTCCCTAATATAATATAATATAGGATATAGGACGCCTTTTTGTTTGCTCTTACTCCAGACCATATATAACGTATTTGTATATATTATGTTCCCAAGTAAATTCTCTTGAGCCACCGCAACCAACAGGTTGGGATAAACTAGTCAATGATGACTTTCCATGGATTCGCCTATATAAGCCGCGGATAAAGTTGCAAAAATAAGAGCTTGAATCCCACTTGTGAATAATCCAAGGAACATAACAGGTATAGGAACTACTGAAGGTACTAAAGAAACAAGAACAACAACTACTAATTCATCGGCCAATATATTCCCGAAAAGTCGAAAACTAAGTGATAAGGGTTTTGTGAAATCTTCTAAGATGTTAATTGGTAAAAGTATTGGAGTTGGTTGAATATATTTACCGAAATAACTCAATCCTTTTTTGGTAAGACCCGCATAGAAATATGCCACTGACGTAGGTAAAGCTAAAGCAACAGTAGTATTTATATCATTCGTCGGTGCAGCTAACTCCCCATGAGGTAACTGTATAATTTTCCAGGGTAAAAGAGCACCTGACCAGTTAGAAACAAAAATAAAAAGGAACATCGTTCCAATAAAGGGAACCCAAGGACCATATTCTTCTCCAATCTGGGTTTTGCTCAAGTCTCGAATGAATTCAAGGACATATTCGAAGAAATTCTGACCGTCTGTTGGAATGGTTTGTGGATCCCGAACAGCTATACTGACTGAACCTAGTAAGATAGCAATTACCACCCAAGAAGTGATAAGTACTTGGGCATGGACTTGGAAACCCCCTAGTTGCCAATAGAAATGCTGGCCTACTTCCACACCGGATAGATCGTATAACCCTTCCTTTAGTGTGTTGATGGAACATGGTAGAACATTCATATTGCTCTCTGACAAAAATAGAACATAAAAAGAAATTATTTTGATTCAACCATCTCTTTCTCGGCTCGCCTACTTTAATCTTTAATGGTAAATAATCTTTAATGGTAAATGGTATATTTTACTAATTTAACTAAGTAATTAAATAAAATCCTCAGTGCTTTTGGTCCACTTTTTAAGATTCAGGAATAGTAACCGATTGAATCAATTTATGGAGAGTTCCAAAGGCATTGACTTATCTTATTATTAATCAACGATTTCTTATAGAACTCGAACGACCCGCACGAATTGCGGATACTAATTTGTTAAGAATCAATAGGGCTGCGGCTCTAGAGTCATCGTTGGCTGGAATCGAAAGATCTGCGAGATCTGGGTCACAATTTGTATCGATTAAACAAATCGTTGGAATTCCTAAAATGAGACATTCTCGAAGAGCCCTTTTTTCTTTTTGCTGATCAAGGATGATGACAATATCGGGCAACCTTGTCATATATTTGATCCCGCCTAGATATCTTTGCAAGCGCGATAATTGTCTCTTCAATATTGCTGCATCCTTTTTCGGGAGGCGATTGAGTTTCCCCGTCTTTTGTTTCGCTCTCAAGTCCCTGAACTTATAAAGTCTCCTTTCTGTAGTGGACCAATTCGTTAACATACCACCAGTCCATTTTTTATTAACATAATGACACCGAGCCCTTATTGCAGTTGATGCTACTGTACTGGCAACTTTCCTTCCTGTACCAACAATTAAGAAATGTTTTCCCCTACTTGCTGCATCAAAAACTAAATTGCAGGCTTCCGATAAAAAACGAGCAGTTCTAGTAAGATTTGTAATATGAATACCTTCACGCTTTGCAGAGATGTAAGGTGCCATTCTAGGATTCCATTTATTAGTGTCATGACCCAAATGGACTCTTGCCTTTACCAGCTCTTCCAAATTGATGTTCCAATATCTTTTTTTCATTTCTCCCCCCACCCTTCCTCTTTTTTTTTTCAAAAAAAAAAAAAGAGACGAGGTACCACGAAATAAATAATTGTTCCGACGGAACCTTCTACCGGACATAAGCCGTTGATATACGGTCCAAGTTATTAATTCCTTTCTATCCATTATTATTCTTATTATAACATTAAATGACCGGACCAAGACCAGATAGTTAAAAAATGGAAAAGAAAAGAATGAATCTGCTCCTAGGAATTATGAAATCCCGTAAATGATTGTTCTGATGTATCATGAAAATTCTTTGGGATGCAAAAACCCAAAAATTCTCTGTGTTGGAACAAAATATCTCTCATTTCCCCCTCGAATAGATGCTTCTTTTTTATTTCCAAAGGAATGTTGCTGTGTTGCCTTGAACGATGCACTAATCCTTTGAATCCGGTACCAACAGGTATCATCCCTCCCAGAACAACGTTCTCTTTCAGGCCTTTCAACCAATCAATGCGGCCTCGGAGAGCAGCTTTTGCTAAAACCCGAGCGGTTTCTTGAAAACTCGCTTCAGATATGAAACTTTGGGTATTCAGAGATGCCTTCGTTATTCCCAACAAGATGGCTCGGTAACAGATCGCTTCTTCCAAAGCACGCATTGTTCGTTCCGCCCGCAAGAATCCAATTAGTTCGCCAGGTGAAAAAACATTAGACATTCCATCTTCTGAAACCAACACTTTGGATGTTATTTGACGTACAATAATCTCTATATGCCTATTAGAGATCTCCACCCCCTGGGATCGATAAACTTTTTGGATCTTATTAACCAAAGAGATACGACTTTGCGCTATGGTTAGCTCAGTGCCAACCACGAATCCCCACGGAATTCCAAGAATTTTTCTTATATGCCCATTCCAACGTTCAATCCTCTTTTCTAAGTTCATCGATATTGACGCAATCGAACGCACTTCTAACACTTGTTCTACTTTTGGAAGACCTTGCGTTATATCACTCGATCTCGATTTTTCATATAGAAATGTAACTAATGTATCTCCCTCGTAAAGGGTTTCTCCATAATGGCCATGGACAGTTGCCCCTCGAATGGCCAAATGAGGCTTAGCGTATCTTATTACTAAGTAGTCAACATGAACAATTAGAACTTGGCCAGATTTTCTGCATGGTCTACATTTGGCTATACATACAGTTTCAGAAAGAAACTGTCCAAGGCTAATTATTGTGGATGTCTCCTCACAATACTCGTGACGTGGGAAGCACCAATTCAAATCGAATAGATTCAAAATGATATTACTGCGCGGATCGAGATTATAAATTCTCTCATTTTCATCCATTAAATAGTATTTAAGTACTTGGAAAATCTGTTTGAAATTGTCAAGTAGCAAATATTTTTTTAACAAAACTGGATTATGAGTTTTTAAACGAGAAGATGAATAAAAATTCGCGATTTTAGGTACAGTCCCTAAGAGACCTAACGAATTCCTAATGGGAATCAAAGGATTCTCTTTAATTGGAATTAGTTCTTTTGTCGCCTTGTAACACTTTGAACCATTGACTGGACAAATTCGAGAACAATCAGATGATGACAAAATTCGAAAAGACTGGCATTCCTTATTTCTATTCAGAAACGTACAAATAGTTCCTTGCTGTTGGGTAAGTGATTGAATCCTCGCCTTGGAAGACAAAGGATTGATATTGGTGCGATCTGATCCATTATCGGGGATCAACCTTGAACCCGCCGTATCATTCCTTTTTACGATATACGAAATAGGGGGCTGGGACCCCGCCAAATCCACTTTTAGAAAATCTCGAATCAGATCATTTACCCGTACTTCAACAAAGGAAGCATGAACCTCTTCTATAGAACCATTTCGGTCTTTTTCCCAATTCAATACTAAACAAGTCCGAACTAATTGAATAGTTGTGTGATAAATTCCTCGAATTGGTTCTCCATTTCTATAAAGAAGATAGTTGATAACTTGTAGTTGCACATTATCCCTTTCTCGCAACAGATCCTGGGGGAAAAGCGTTGATAAATTGATCCCGTCCGCTATTTCATATGTGACTACGGGTCGAACCAAAACAAAATACTTTTTCTTGGTAAGTGTGATCCGCTGGACATAGATCCAATTTTTCAATTGGTTTGATTTCTTAGAATTTTTTTTTCCCGCTACTGGTGATATCAAGATGCCGCTGTGCCGGGACATCTTATCTGTCTCTCCAGGAAAATGGATATCTCCAGAAAAGATTTTCAGTTCAATATATGTTTTTTTTCTATCCACTCGGACCAATCCACCCACTCGGCTTCTTGTATTTAAAGCGATTCGTGTATCTACTCCAATGAGGCTGTTGTTCCGTACCATTATGGGCGAAGATCCAGGAAAGATATGCACTTCCTCGGGAATGAAAAAAAATGGATCTACTTTCACTTGGCATTTCGATTTCGACCCAAATTTTTTTGCTCCTCGATACTCAATCAAATCCTCTTTTTTGACGGTTGCTTCCCCCCCTATGGTTCCATATTTAGTCATTCCCGAACTGCTTCTTCTGTATCGTGGATCGTCGAAATAAGCAAGAATACTATTTCTTCGT